AAAATAATATTGATGCATTGCAGAGCATTTACAACCCGGCAATAGGAGGCCTAGCATAGTCACAACACTCCAATCTTGATCGAAAAAAGGTATATATACTTTTACTAGTAACTAGACTAGCGAGCGTATACAAGGAATTACCAACATCTCTCAGAAAAAGAGTGTAAACAAAATAAGCAAAAAGAAAAAGGGCCTTTCTATTTTTTTTGGATCATACATAATTGCAATTGCATCGATTAATCAAAATTCGACTCTTTTTACCAACTTGATGAATCCGGGAATCTAGAAATTCATTTCAGACAATTGAACCTTCTCAAACTGTTTCTTTTTAAGAACCAAAAAGATTTGTGCCAGAGTAACAGATGCCAAGAAGAACAACAAACCTTGGACACGTAATGGATCTTGAAGTACTATTTCTGCATCTCCCTGACCAAACCCCCCCACATTAGGATTACTTGTTAATGGTTGATCAAGCTTGATGGATTCACCCTCCGAAACAAGAAGTTCTGGTCCTGGAGGTATAATATCAACCACTTGATGTCCGTCCGACGCATCAACTATGGTTATTTCATATCCCCCTTTTTCTTTACGTACTATTCTGTTTACTATACCCGCTGCTGTGGCATTATAGACTGTATTATTACTCTTGCTCCCGTCGGGATAAATCTGACCCCTTCCTCTGTTCCCACCTACGTATATGGGATACTTTAAGAAGTGAACGTCTTTTTTAGTAGCAGGGTCCGGGGACAAAATGGGAAAGACAATTTCACTATATTTCTGACCAGGAACGGGACCTATCACAAGAATATTTCTTTTATTGGGGCGATAGCTCTGAAAAGACAAATTGCCCATCTTTTCTTTCATCTCAGGAGAAATACGATCGGAAGGAGCTAATTCGAATCCTTCGGGTAAAATAAGAACAGCCCCCACATTCAAAGACCCTTTTTTCCCATTAGCAAGAACTTGTTTCAGTTGCTTATCATAGGGGATTCTTACAACTGCTTCAAATACAGTATCAGGAAGCACAGCTTGTGGAACCTCAATATCCACGGGCTTATTAGCTAAATGGCAATTGGCACATACAATACGCCCTGTTGCTTCTCGTGGATTTTCATAACCCTGCTGCGCAAAAATAGGATATGCATTTGAAATAGATGTCCGAGTAATTACATATATCACGATCAATACAGAAATAGATCGAGTCATCTGTTCCTTTATCCAAGAAAAGGTATTTCTATTTTGCATGGTCCAATCATTGATCCCTTAAATTTCTACAATAAATTAGGTAGGTAGCTAGTCTAGTTCCCTACCCACGATTCTGCCATTGTACTGGAATATAGGAGGAGTCGAACCCCCTGCACGGGTAGAAGTATAAAGTGAGTCAGATTAAAAAAAAAAAGGGTTTGTTTATGTACGAAGTAACATTATGATCTGATTGATAGCCGCGGGTCAAATGAATTCTTCATTCATTCATTGAATGATAAATCACTACAAGTGAAGGGGATACCCGATTTAAATAATGGAAGATCAAATATTTCAAAATTGTATCTAGAATAACTGGAAAAGTGGAAACAAGACCAGATATAATTTGATCGTTATAAGCAAATCCAAAATCTTTGTAGACCGAACCGATCATTAGTTCCCAACCATGGGGCGAGTGGAATCCGATACATAAATCAGTTAATAAAAGAATAGAAAAAGCTTTTATTGTGTCGCTTAAGTTATATAGGAATTCCTGAATCCAAGAATTAAGAATGACAAGTTCCTCATTACCCAGAATAGAATAACCACTTAGAATAGCGAAACAGATTATATTTGCCGAGAAGTGCAAAATAATATGGATATTATTTTCATTGTATATTTTGACCAATTGTATCGTTTCTTTGTGGATTCCTATATGAAGCTTTTGTATCTGTGTCTCCGGGTACTCCTTTATCATTTCATCCAAATGAAATAGTTCTTCTAATTCTATGAATCTTTCTAGAATGTTCTTCTCTTGAATATCATTCAAAAAAGTTTCGGATTGCCTGGTATTCCACCAATTAATAACCCAGGGCTCTAGACTTTTATTAAATGAAAGAGAGATCCACCACGGCAAAAATACTATAGATACAAGATATGGGAGAGGGGTCAATGCTTTTTTTTTGACACTTTTTGTTCTGTGAATTGTTAATGAACCTACTTCATTCGTCGACTCCGTCTGATATTTCTATGAAGCATGAGTTCTATAACAAGGTATGTAACCTATGGATCCGTCTTTTTTTATTTGATTATTTGAATTCTTTATTTAGTCTTTGAATCTAGAAGGGGTATAGAAATGGAAGTTCGAATTAAAGATAAAAAGTCTGCCCCAAATGAAGAAATGAGTAAGTTCCCAGATATCTCAGATATCTAAATTGGTCAAATTACACCAATTGAATTGCATCTTCATTTGTTTCTTTCGATGAGTGCCCGAAAGACCCAATTCACACTTCAAGTAATGAGTATTAGTCGGGTTTCGAGACGAAAGAACTCCCCTTGGATCAATCAATTATTCCAAAATGTTTCACTAGATGCCCGCACCGCGGGAATAATTGAGGGGATATTTCTGAAGAATATTGATGGTGAAATCAAAAATGTGTGGGAAACCCGAGATAAATTGGATGTTTATGAAAGATGCAATCCTTTTCAAGGAGCAAAAGAAAGGATAAAAATCGATTGCAAAAAAGAGAGATAATTTACATCCGTCTGTATCTAACGTATCAATTCAACGAAATATTGGGTCTAAAAATATAAATTCTGTACTGTATTCCGAAATGTTCTGTTCTGATATGTATGATGAATACATACTTACTAGACTTGTTACTAGTCTAACATAACAGAATTGGGTTGAGTTCCATATGCATAAAAAAGAGTTTTGGTGAACAACAATTTAATTATTATGGTTGTTCCATATACGTCCACCTGTTTTATTCTATGGGCCACAGTGACAGTGGTATTAGACCAGAATATAATGGGGAAATAGAATCTAACGTGTTTTGCTCGAATCAACACCTTGAAAGAAACTTCAGTTCAGTTAGATTCTATTATCAGTTAGATTCTATTATATTTATATTAAAGGTTAAAGGGGATTCCTGCCTTTCTTATCTCATGCCGGGAAAGCATTCATTATTCAATTCATTTCAAAATACTTCAATTGGTACGCGCAAGAAATAGGCCGATTCAGCAGCTTTTTGTTCAATTTCTCGTGGAGTCAAATTCTCATCCGTACGAGTCAAGGGAATGGCTCCCTGGCCTCTAATTTCCATATAAAGGACACGGCGAGGATAAAGACCCCCTTTAACTTCCATTCTGATTGACTGGATATCTCTCATAAGGAATCGTAGAAAAACGCGGCGATTTTTTCCAGGAAATCCCCAACGAAAAATACACACTATCCCTTCTTTTCTATCGAATCGATCATAACCACTACCTACATTCCACAAAATTGTGGACCACAAATAGGAACTAATGAACAGACCGGCTATTCCATAGAAAGACATCACGATCCCGTGAGGGAAAAAAATTATTTGCTGAGACGGAAACAAAGATATGAGATTCCGACCAAGATAACTGGAAGTTCCAACCAATAAGAATCCTAGTGAGCCTAAAAAGAGGATACAGGCCCAGCAGAAATTACTTATTTTTCGAGACCCTGTTATAAGTTCTATCCATATACGTTCTGATCGCCAGTTCATATTAGATCCAGTTGCATTCTATTGGAATTGAGAGAATAGGCCAAATGAATTTAAATTTGACTTTACTATTTTTTTTTGTCCCGAAGTAACTCTCATCAACTAGCACTATTATGATGTGAACCCTTAGGGGTAATTCATCAAATTGGGTAGATGTAAAATAATAACATCTTCTTCATACGATCCCACTATGTATATCTACATAACATATAGATACATTGACTTTCCATTTTTCCACTGATGTCTTTTTTCTTAAAAAAAAAGCTATACTGCATATATATGCATTTTTTCATATATCATGTATCCGCATGCATAAGATTTTTTTTTGTTTTGTGTTCGAAAGGAACCATATCCAGACCAGACGTGGTACCATATTCTACTAAATGGATATCTGTATTATGATCCAAGTCCAAGTGTTGATTGATTAGATTTGGTCCCACTGAACCTAAACAATCTTGTTTTTTTGAACATGAAGAGATAAAGACGCCATTGCAATTGCCGGAAATACTAGGCCTACTAAAGGCACAAAAAAAGAGGGAAAGTTTAAATCTGTCATAGAATGGGTACCCCGATTTAATATTTGTACCTCTTATAAAGATATAATAAAATAAGTATGTGAATTATAAGTATTATATATTATATTATAAGTATTATTAAGTATATAATAAGAAGTACAACAAATGTAGAACTAAATAAGCGTGTTTATACGACTCCACACGAAATACATATAATCCGCTTTATTATTGTATTGTTGTTCTTGTGCCCTTAATCTTCTAATAAAGAGTTTCTTACGAGTTACTGAAGGATTTGTTAGGATTCGACCCGACAGGGATTCATAGTACAATACAAAATGTGGGTTCTCGGGAGATATAGAAATCTGAAGGAAATATAGAAAGATGCAACACTTTGATTATGGATTTTATCTATATTCTATATATTAATAGTATTATATTAATATATAGAATAGTATTAATGTAATGGTAATGCGTAAGAAGTAATAAAAAACATGGAATTCTTTTGATTTTTTATTTTCATTTTGAAATTCTATTCCACGAAAGCAAGAATTCACTCTTTTCTCCTGTTGAAAGAGGGTTACTGATTAGTAATCAGTAATAGGGGTAGGAAAAAAAAAATAGATTAGATCCGTACAAAAGAATGAAAAGTCATTATCTGAAACTTCTGATTCTAGAACTGAACTTATGTCACCAAAGAAAACTCCATTCTTCTTATTGTGACTTTGATTCCAATAAACTAAAGTTCGTTACAAATAATTGAGATTAGTGTTTT